TCTATAAAAAAATACTACGATTTTCAAAATTCTTTGCTGTATGCTGTACAATGAAAAAATACTTGTTTTTTCTTCTCTTAAGTTAAGTTTAAGTGAAAAAGTGCAATTTGAACCAGATCATTTGGTTTTTGTGAGAACCATATGAATCACTACACTACTTGATTCATATGGTTCTCGCCGACTTACACAAATTTTTTATATTTTTTTTATATGCGTTCTATTTTGTTGATATTCGTTAGAGACTTTCTTTAGACATTAATTAGACATAGACATTAATATAAATGAACCATAACTATGTAGCCCGATTCCTAACAGATTGACCCCAAAGTAGCATATCCAAATTATAAGAAAGCCAATAGAAGCCACAACAGCAGAATTTGCAGGGGGCAATTTTTTATTTGTTCGACTATGTAAATAAATCGCGAATACGGTCCAAGTAATAAATGCCCAAATTTCTTTTGGGTCCCAATTCCAATATGAACCCCATGCCTCATTAGCCCATACTGCTCCCGAAAGAATCCCTATGGTTAAAAAGATAAACCCTATACTAATAACACGATAACCCCAACGGTCCAATTGTTGAATCAACTGGGACCTGTAATAATTTTTCGCGGAAAAAAAATAAGTATTTCCAAAAACATTGCTTTTTTTATTCATGCATTGAATTTCACCAAAGTAAAAAGATTCATTGAAATTTAATAAATGGTTTTTATTATAAAAAAGTGTTATGTCTTTTCGAAATGTAATGACTAGAAGTGCTACTGATAATAATGATCCGCATAAAAGGGCCGCATAACCCAATACCATCATACTTACGTGCATTATTAACCACTCAGATTGGAGAGCGGGTACTAATATTTCGGATTGATGTATTTCAGTTAAAAGACCTGAAGTAGCAAAGCCTTGTGTAAAAAGAGCGCTTGGTGCAGTTATTGCACTTAAATAATTTTTATTTTTTTTGAAATATGGAACAATATGAATAATGGAGAAACTCCATGAAAGAAAGATTAATGATTCATATAAATTACTTAATGGAAAATGTCCCGAATAAATCCAACGAATGACTAACAATCCTGTTATACATAAAAAAGTCACGATCACGCCTCTTTTTGACAAATCAGATAGTTTTACGATTTCATCGACGAATAAGGTTATTAAATGAATTGTAATTACAATTGAAACAATCGAAAAGGAAATATGAGTTAATATATGTTCTAAAGTTAAAAATATCATAAAAATTTAAAATATAAAGTAAGGGGTCCTTTAATTATGAAGCGGCAATTACTAATTGAATTTATTATAGAATCTATTTTCTGTTTTTTAGAAGAGGGCATGCCGCCACTCGGACTCGAACCGAGATGCTCTAGCACTGCTTCCTAAGAGCAGCGTGTCTACCAATTTCACCATAGCGGCTTACTCAAATTTATAATAGCGTATTTCTATTCAATAGTCGAGACTTAATAAAGTAAATTCAATAGAATACTTTTAGAATACTTTTTAAAAAACAATCAAATTGATGAAGAAAAATTCATAGGAATTTGATTGTTTTTTTTTTAGTTTAGAGGATCGCTTTTATTTAACTTGGAATTTTCGTGGATTTTATCCTCTTCGAGAATTGACTCGTTGTAACTAACTAGTTCTACCCCCGGGTAGGGGATAGAACTCAAAAAGAGTCTTTTCTCCTTTTTACTTTTTTGTATTTTTTACTGATTCACTTATAATTTATCTTTATCGTGTTTCATTTTATTAATAAACCCCCAAAAATAGGATTTCTTTTAAATCACTTAAATTTTATACACTTTTCATAGTTAATATACCAACTAAAAATTTTTTTTATATATTAGGTTAGTAATTCAGAGAAATAATAATTCATAAATTTACAAAAAAGTTTGAAATCAAGGATTCAGTTATTTTGGCTAAAGATCTTGTCTTGTATCAGTTCTTTATCTTTATATAGTTAATATAGAAATAGGCGAACAAAGAAGAAATTGAACTATTGTTAAGTAGATCAATGAGTAAAATCTTAAATTGCGTTCATAAAAAAGATACTAAATATACTAAAAAAAGGTAAACCTTTATATCCTGTGTTTTTCGTTTTTCAAAAAAAAATGGGTAATGGAAATCATTCATTTTATATTCCTGATATCTAAATAAAAATTGCCAACTTTTGAGTCATGTAGATTCAGATTCTCACAATTTTTTATTACTTATTTGTTTGTCGCACAAAAAAACTTTTTGACTGCCCGGTGGAAAGAGATTTACCCAATGAAAAAGCTTTTAAAGCCGCCCAATATCCTTGCTTTTTCCAAATATTTTTACGAATACGTTTTTTTGATATAGAAGTACGTTTTTTTGGAACTGCCATTTGAAAATTAAGAGATTACTTATTATTCTATTGGATGTGAAAGACATCTATTGTTCAAAAGAGGTGATTTTTTATTTTACTATTCATTATCTATTTTCTTTCTTTATACCATTCTCTTTATAAAAAATCATAAAA